CTTTATTACTACTATATTTATCGAAGTTGAGGAATCAAGGAATTTTTCCTACAGATTCTGAGAACTCGAGAAGTTTTTTTATCCCTCGAGTCTTCGAAGATCTTTCTTTGCTTTGAGGAGAAGTTTTCTATTGAGAATTTCATTAATTGGTCGTACCTGTATTGGAGTAATATGAATGACTCGATATTCACTCGGTTTCTGGGCAAGAATCCTAAGATTCTGTAGGAGAGATGGCCGAGTGGTTCAAGGCGTAGCATTGGAACTGCTATGTAGACTTTTGTTTACCGAGGGTTCGAATCCCTCTCTTTCCGTACCTTCACCTAATTCACCAGGGTTACCAACCGCAATGTATTAAATCAAATAACAATTATTGATACCATTATTCCAAGAGTAAGACCTTTATTTGATAGAGATTCTTCCTAACTAATTGATAGAGATTCTTCCTAACTAATTACTGCGGTACGGAAATACCAATACCGACCAGAAAGGGTAGAAAGAGATGAAAATCTCACTACCGACCCATTTGTGATATGTGAATGGGAGACAAATCCGGATGAAACCCCCTTTTACTTGACTTTTGCGAAAAAGGGGGGGACAAAATTGTCCGAAGCTTTGTTATTTTAGTTAGGTTTAGGTCTGACGGGAATAATATTCTACGACTAGTAACTCTTTGATTTTCAAACCGACCCATTTCCTATCTATTATTTGATTTACTAATCCTTTATATTGGGATGAGTGAAAAGTCAAATGTTTTGCCAATTTCTTGCGGGGGGATGAATCAATATGATTTTGAATCAGAGCTCTGGATCTTTGTTCATCCATCGTAGTAATAATATCTCGGGGTTTGCAGCGATAACTCGGGATATCTACTATACGACCATTAACTAAAATATGTCTATGGTTAACTAATTGCCTGGCCCCAGGAATGGTCGAAGCCATACCCAACCGAAAAAGGATGTTATCCAAACGCATCTCAAGTAGTTGTAGTAAAACCCGACCCGTTGACCCTTTAGTTTTTCCAGCGATATGAACATATCTAAGTAATTGTCGCTCTGTCAGACCATAATGAAAACGCAATTTTTGTTTTTCTTGTAGACGAATACAATATTGAGATTTTTTCCTGAAACGCGATTTCTTTCTTCTAAGATGACTTCCGGGTCTAGGTCTTTTACTAGTTAGTCCCGGTAAAGCCCCCAGACGGCGTATTTTTTTGAAACGAGGTCCTCGGTAACGAGACATAAAGACTCCTTTTTTTCTTTTTTTTATTGAAATTTCATTTTATAGAATAAACCTAGATTCAGACTGAACTAAACGATAAACGAAGATAAATCTACTGAAGTGAAATACTACAAAGAAGAATGAGATGAATTGGATCAATATCTGGATTGCTTTGTATATATGTATATAGCTTTGTATATATGTATATATATATATACATATGTATATATATACATTTAAGGAGGAAGTTAAAGATCCTTTTCTTGATTTGTTCTGTAGAGATTTAACTGCCCCAATCCGTTTTTTATTCATAGTTGGACGTTCCCGCAACATAATAGATCGGTGATTTTGTAAAAGAAAAAAGGTAGGAGTCTTTTCAATATTCCTTGAGATCAAGGAAATACTATCAATCATGGAAAAAATCGGACAAATAGAGAAAAGCCAGCTATCGGAGTCGAACCGATGACCATCGCATTACAAATGCGATGCTCTAACCTCTGAGCTAAGCGGGCTCGCATAACAGAAACAGTGCATAGGAATTCGGTCAACTGCCGGAACCCTTACTATCATTAATTATTCATTAATTCTTAATAATTATCATTAAGTATTAACTAAACTGCTAGTGACTTAACTACTATTAACTATAAAATTATGAATAGTCAATTCATATGAATTGAAATTGCCAATTCATATGAATTTCATAGAATTCTATGAAATCCAATATGGTTAATTAATATCATAAGAAGCTTCTTATATAGTTTATATATCTTATATAGTTAAGAATAGATATAAAATATTAAGAATAGATAGAAAATATCTATTTCAGAACGGATGAAAGATAATATCTATAGACTAATATTAGTATTAGAAATTTCTAGTTCTTTTCTTTGATTTGATTTCGAATTTCTTTCCTTTTGAATTGAATTCAAAATGCAAAATCAAATGTTAGACTCTAACTATATTAGTTAGAATTAGTTATAACGGATTCTATATTCTAATCCTATTCGAATTAGAGCGAATCGGTCCTAAGGAAAGGATAAGATACAATCCAGATCATAATGAGATCTTCCCACGAATTTCATTCGGAAAGAGGGGAGATAGAACGAAAAAAAAGAAGAATCAATATCGACCGTTCCAGTATTCCAAATCGAGCAGGAAAAATGAGAGGGAGAGAGACATGTATATGTGGGATATATCCATCCGTATTGAATTGCGGATACATCAATGATAGAATCATTTCTGATTGGACCTGGTTCCCCCATAGAGATGAAAGAAGATGGGTAGAAAATAGAAGCAGACACTGATTTGATATAGAAATCAGTATCTAACGAATTCAATGGTTCCAACATAAATGAAAGAGGTGGGATCACAATGATTTCTCGGCGGGGATATGGCGGAATTGGTAGACGCTACGGACTTGATTGGATTGAGCCTTGGTATGGAAACCTACTAAGTGAGAACTTCCAAATTCAGAGAAACCCTGGAATTAAAAATGGGCAATCCTGAGCCAAATCCTGTGTTCAGAAAACAAGGTTCAGAAAGCGAGAATCAAAAACAGAAAAAGGATAGGTGCAGAGACTCAATGGAAGCTGTTCTAACAAATAGAGTTGACTGGATTGGTAGGGGAATTCTTTCCTTCTATCCAAACGACAGAAAGGATGACCTTGTATACGTACGTATACATACTGAAACATCAAACGATTAATCACGACTCGAATCAGTATTTTTTTATATGAAAAATTTCAGAATAGAAGGATTGTGAATTGATTCCAAGTTGAAGGAAGAATCGAATATTCAGAGATCAAATCATTCATTCCCGAGTCTAATAGATCTTTTGAAGAACTGATTAATCGGACGAGAATAAAGATAGAGTCCCATTCTACATGTCAATACAGACAATAATGAAATTTATAGTAAGAGGAAAATCCGTCGACTTTAAAAATCGTGAGGGTTCAAGTCCCTCTATCCCCAATAAAAAAGGCCCATTTTCCCCCCAACCATTTATCCCTCTTTTTTGTCAGTTCTTCAAAATTCGTTATGTTTCTCATTCACCCTACCCTTTCACAAATGGGCCCGACCAGAAATGTTTCTCTCTTATCACAAGTTTTGTGATAGATATGATGTACGTACAAATGAACAGATTATGAATGGGCTGGGCAAGGAATCTCCACTATTGAATCATTCACAGTAATATCATTACTCTTATACAAAGTCTTCTTTTTTAAGGTACAAGAAATTCCAGGACCTAGGTAAGATTTTGTAATGTTTTTTGAGTCTCTTTAATTGACATAGACCCAAGTCCTCTAGGAGGATGATGCATCGAGAATGGTCGGGATAGCTCAGCTGGTAGAGCAGAGGACTGAAAATCCTCGTGTCACCAGTTCAAATCTGGTTCCTGACACGTGGTTAATGTATCAAAAGGAGATTCATCCAAATGAATCGATATGGTCCCGATCCATATTTCTTAATCGTCTAGACCGCGATACATACTTATCCATCTAGGTATATAAATAGATATCCTCTTTTTTTTATTTGAAATGGGTAAGGTAAGTAAGGTAAAGAAAAGAATGAAATTCTATTACCTCTTCTTTTTTGTTTGTTTATACTGGACCTCCTCCCGCTCAAAAAGAATGTTAATACTTCATACATATCCGAAGTTTGTTGGCTTGGATTGGATGAAAAACCCAAAAGTCTAGTCTAGAGAGAGGAGTTGAAGGATAGAAATAGATAGGATTCATTTCAAATACAGTACAAAGAAAATCCGATTCTTTTCATTTCTGAATTTCATATTTTCTTTCATATTCTATTTCTTCACTCCCTTCTACGCGACTTTCCAGGGCCCATCTAAGTGATGTGCGCGGTACAAAGTTCATGGTGCAGAACTCTTTTTTTCTTTTTTGATTCATCCTATTGGCTCTACTCATCCGAAATAGATATCTCCCAAATTGGGAAATATAAATGAAGCCCCTTTCCTTTATTAGATTAGCCCATTCATAATACGAATTAGAGTCCGGTTACTCTATTTCATTTAGAACAGAACGTAAAAAGACTCCTTGAATATCTGGAGTAGTAGAAGTGAAGATAAGTTTCTTATCATTCAATAAGCATCTTGTATTTCATAGAAATTGGGGGCAATATAATCCTTACGTAAGGGCCAGCCTATCCAACTTTCAGGCATCAAGATACGTTTCAGGCGTGGATGGTTCTCATAAGAGATTCCCAACATATCATAAGATTCCCGTTCTTGAAAATCAGCACTTTTCCAAATCCAGAAAACAGACGGGATTCGAGGATTCCTCCTCGGGGCAAATACTTTTATGCATACCTCTTCGGGTTGATCCATACCACACTCTACTTTCGTAAGATGATACACACTAGCTAACAATCCGCCCGGCACTACATCATAGGCACACTGGGAACGTAGATAATTGTAACCATATACATATGAAATGACAGCAATGGAGTACCAATCCCCCGGCTTTATTTCTAAAGTTTCTATTCCTTGGTAATCGAAGCCCAAAGATCTATGAACTAGTTCATGCTTGACTAAACAAGCAGATGAACGACCCTGCATCTTTTTGATCTCTCCTACATTTTTATGAGTATTTCACATTTACGATGAATTTTATGAAGATTGACCTGCTCTTTCTTATTCTGCACAAAAAGACCCTGCCTAATTCACTAATTCGTGAGAAGATACTGAACTTCTGTATTTGAAAAATGTTTCAGAAGGTCTCTCTGAAGTAGAGGGGGATTGATAGAGCAATCCTTGATCGTAATTT